AATGATAAGCACTTTTTTTTTTTATTTTTTGCGTATAGCATACATATTTATTTATATTGTATAACATATTTAGATATTTAGATTGTATATATGTATATTAAATACAAATACATAAGTATATAAAGTATAAGAAATGAACTTAACGACGAGATTTATTATCGTTTCTTGCGTGTCTCGTAAAAGACAGAGTAGGTGCAAATTCTCCCAATTTGTGACCCACCATACGATCCGTTATATAAATAGGTAAATGTTCCTTTCCATTATGAATAGCGATTGTATGGCCAATCATTGTGGGTATAATGGTAGATGCCCGAGACCAAGTTACTATTATTTCTTTCTCTTCCCTCGTGTTGAGTTTTTCAATTTTTGCCGATAAATGATTAGCTACAAAAGGGTTTTTTTTTAGTGAACGTGTCATGTCACAGTGTATTACTCCTTTTTTTTACATTTTTTATTTTAAAGATTGGCATTCTATGTCCAATATCTCGATCTAAGTTAAGTATGGAGGTCAGAATAAATACAATAATGATGAATGGAAAAAAGAGAAAATCCTTTAGCTAGAAAAGGGGCGGATGTAGCCAAGTGGATCAAGGCAGTGGATTGTGAATCCACCATGCGCGGGTTCAATTCCCGTCGTTCGCCCATTACATTTTTTTCAAATAAAAAAAATTCTATTTTCAATATTCCTATTTACGGCGACGAAGAATAAAACTATCACTATATTTTTTCCTTTTCCTACTTCTTCTTCCAAGCGCAGGATAACCCCAAGGGGTTGTGGGTTTTTTTCTACCAATTGGGGCTCTCCCCTCACCGCCCCCATGGGGATGGTCTACAGGGTTCATAACTACTCCTCTTACTACAGGACGCTTACCTAGCCAACACTTAGATCCGGCTCTACCCAAACTTTTTTGGTTCACCCCAACATTACCCACTTGTCCGACTGTTGCTAAGCAGTTTTTGGATATCAAACGGACCTCCCCAGATGGTAATCTTAATGTGGCCGATTTACCTTCTTTTGCTATCAGTTTCGCTACAGCACCTGCTGCTCTAGCTAATTGTCCACCCTTTCCAAGTGTAATTTCTATGTTATGTATGGCCGTGCCTAAGGGCATATCGGTTGAAGTGGATTCTTCTTTTTTATCAATAAAAACCCCTTCCCAAACTGTACAAGCTTCTTCCAAAGCATACGGCTTTCTAGATGTATATGATGATATCTAGACAGATGGATCTTATATAAATCGTATGATGAAGTACCACATGAGTGGATATATAGGAATCCAAATCTGCTGAATCATTCATGTTATGATCTTCTACATCCTAGGTCTCCCCGTTCCGTCATCTGGCTTATGTTCTTCATGTAGCATTCAGACCGAATGACTCTATGAAATTACGTCGATACTTCCACATATTATGGGTAACGTAGGAGACATCTCTCTTTTTCCCCGGGGGTATCTTAATTACCACTGCTTAGCTTTCAATTCGCCTCTGACCATCAAATTAAATGTGAATAACCCGTCCTCCTCTCTTTGAAACAAGGGGCGCTTCCGGTTCTGTGCGTGCTTCAAACAATTTTGTCTTCTCCATATTACCATATATCTAGAGTCAATAATTTTCTATGATGAACTACTGAACTCAATCACTTGCTGCCGTTACTCAACAGTTTTCTGTTGAGGTCTATCCCGTAGAGGTGCTCAAATTGGATCAGTGATCGATTTCTAGGTTTCGTCGTAAACCTAATTGGTTACTTCCAATTACGTAAATCAATAGTTCAAACCGCACTCAAAGGTAGGGCATTTCCCATTGATATAGGAACTTCTGTACCAGAAACAATGGTATCTCCAATTATAGCCCCTCTGGGATGTAAAATATATCTCTTCTCACCATCCCCATAGTGTATGAGACAAATGTATGCATTTCGATTAGGGTCGTATTCTATGGTTACGATTCTACCAGATATGTCTTTTTCATTCCGTCGAAAATCGATTTTACGGTATAGACGCTTATGACCTCCCCCTCTATGCCGTGCGGTAATGATTCCTCTGGCATTACGACCTTTACTACAACGATGCTGTCCATAGATCAAATTATTTCGTGGATTGGATTTCACTTGACTGTTTACGGCTCCATTGCGTGTGCTCGGGGTAGAAGTTTTGTATAAATGTATCGCCGTGTTATTAAGTATTTTGCTTTAAGTTCTTTTCTCTATAAGAGGTGGAATAGAATAACCCGATTCAAGCGTAATGATCATACGTCTGTAATGCATTGTATGTCCCATAATAGGTCCCCTTCTTCTACCCTTTCCCGGGAGTCGATGACTATTCATAGCTATTACCTTGACACCAAAGAAGAGTTCGACCCAATGCTTTATTTCTGTCCTAGTTGATCCTGATTCGACATTAGAAGTATATTGATTGTTCCCCAATAACCGAATACTTTTTTCTGTAAATACTGCATATTTGATTCCATCCATAAATCCATTTTCTTCCCTATGAGTTCCAGTATCGATAAGAATTCTAGTTCTTACTGTTCATATGTTATGGTATGAATATACCATACCAATTCGTTATGGATGGATGATGAGATTCCATTGATACAGAGCCAATTCCAATAGACTTATTAAACGTTCCCATTGGCGTGCATCCAGCAGGAATTGAACCTACGAATTTACCAATTATGAGTTGGGCGCTTTAACCATTCAGCCATGGATGCTTAACTTAACACATCATATATTGTAAATAAACAAATTCCAATTGGGATGCTTAACTTAACACATCATATATTGTAAATAAACAAATTCCAATTGGGATGCTTAACTTAACACATCATTTGAAATTTATTTACAGCCATGGATGCTTAACTTAACACATCATATATTGTAAATAAACAAATTCCAATTGGGATGCTTAACTTAACACATCATATATCGTAAATAAACAAATTCCAGTTCAAATACAATCTTCGCCGGAGGAGGTCTAAATATCAATGAAGAGACATCAATTCAAATCCTGGATCGTCGAATTGAGAGAGATATTGAGAGAGATCAAGAATTCTCACTATTTCTTAGATTCATGGATCAAATTCAATTCAGTGGGATCTTTCACTCACATTTTTTTCCATCAAGAACGCTTTATGAAACTTTTTGACCCCCGAATTTGGAGTATCCTACTTTCACGCGATTCGCAGGGTTCAACAAGCAATCGATATTTCATGATCAAAGGTGTAGTACTGCTTGTAGTAGCGGTCCTTATATCTCGTATTAACAATCGAAAGATGGTCGAAAGAAAAAATCTCTATTTGATGGGGCTTCTTCCTATACCTATGAATTCCATTGGACCTGGAAATGAGACATTGGAAGAATCTTTTTGGTCTTCCAATATCAATAGGTTGATTGTTTCGCTCCTGTATCTTCCAAAAGGGAAAAAGCTTTCTGAGAGTTGTTTCATGGATCCGCAAGAAAATACTTGGGTTCTCCCAATAAATCAAAAGTGTATCATGCCTGAATCTAACCGGAGTTCACGGTGGTGGAGGTGGGGGAAGCGGATCGGAAAAAAAAGGGATTCTAGTTGTAAGATATCTAATGAAACCGTAGCAGGAATTGAGATCTCATTCAAAGAGAAAGATAGCAAATATCTGGAGTTTCTTTTTTTATCCTATACGGATGATCCGATCCGCAAGGACCATGATTGGGAATTGTTTGATTGTCTTTCTTCGAGGAAGAAGCGAAACATAATCAACTTGAATTCGGGACAGCTATTCGAAATCTTAGGGAAAGACTTGATTTCTTATCTCATGTCTGCTTTTCGTGAAAAAAGACCAATTGAAGGGGAGGGTTTCTTCAAACAACAAGGAGCTGAGGCAACTATTCAATCAAATGATATTGAGCATGTTTCCCATCTCTTCTCGAGAAACAAGTGGGGTATTTCTTTGCAAAATTGTGCTCAATTTCATATGTGGCAATTCCGCCAAGATCTCTTCGTTAGTTGGGGGAAGAATGAGCACGAATCGGATTTTTTGAGGAACGTATCGAGAGAGAATTTTATTTGGTTAGACAATGTGTGGTTGGATCGGTTTTTTAGCAAGGTACGGAATGTATTGTCAAATATTCAATATGATTCCACAAGATCAAGATCTATTTTCGTTCAAGTAAGGGATTCTAGCCAATTGAAAGGATCTTCTGATCAATCCATAGATCATTTCGATTCCATTAGAAATGAGGATTCAGAATATCCCACATTGATCGATCAAACAGAGATTCAGCAACTAAAAGAAAGATCGATTCTTTGGGATCCTTCCTTTCTTCAAACGGAACGAACAGAGATAGAATCAGATCAATTCCCGAAATGCCTTTTTGGATCTTCCTCAATGTCCCGGCTATTCACGGAACGTGAGAAGCAGATGAATAATCATCTGCTTCCGGAAGAAATCGAAGAATTTCTTGGGAATCCTACAAGATCAATTCGTTCTTTTTTCTCTGACAGATGGTCAGAACTTCATCTGGGTTCGAATCCTATTGAGAGGTCCACCAGAGATCAGAAATTTTTGAAGAAAAAACAAGATGTTTCTTTTGTCCCTTCCAGGCGAGCGGAAAATAAGGAAATGGTTGATATATTCAAGATAATTACGTATTTACAAAATACCGTCTCAATTCATCCTATTTCATTCTTGAACAAAAATCCATTTTTTGATTTATTTCATCTATTCCATGACCGGAACAAAAGGGGATACACGTTACACCACGATTTTGAATCAGAAGAGAGATTTCAAGAAATGGCAGATCTATTCACTCTATCAATAACCGAGCCGGATCTGGTGTATCATAGGAGATTTGCCTTTTCTATTGATTCCTACGGGTTGGATCAAAAAAAATTCTTGAATCAGGTATTCAACTCCAGAGATGAATCGAAAAAGAAATCTTTATTGGTTCTACCTCCTCTTTTTTATGAAGAGAATGAATCTTTTTATCGAAGGATCAGAAAAAAATCGGCCCGGATCTACTGCGGGAATGATTTGGAAGATCCAAAACGAAAAACAGCGGTATTTGCTAGCAACAACATAATGGAGGCAGTCAATCAATATAGATTGATCCGAAATCTGATTCAAATCTATGGGTACATAAGAAATGTATCTAATCGATTCTTTTTAATGAATAGATCCGATCACAACTTCGAATATGGAATTCAAAGGGATCAAATAGGAAATGATACTCTGAATCATATAACTATAATGAAATATACGATCAACCAACATTTATCGAATTTGAAAAAGAGTCAGAAGAAATGGTTTGATCCTCTTATTTCTCGAACCGGGAGATCCATGAATCGGGATCCTGATGTATATAGATACAAATGGTCCAATGGGAGCAAGAATTTCCAGGAACATTTCCTTTCTGAACAGAAGAACCATTTTCAAGTAGTGTTCGATCGGTTACGTATTAATCAATATTCGATTGATTGGTCCGAGGTTATAGACAAACAAGATTTGTCTAAGTCACTTCGTTTCTTTTTGTCCAAGTCACTTCTCTTTTTGTCCAAGTCACTTTTCTTTTTGTCCAAGTCACTTCCCCTTTTCTTTGTGAGTATCGGGAATACCCCCATTCATAGGTCCGAGATCCACATCTATGAATTGAAAGGTCCGAATGATCAACTCCGCAATCAGTTGTTAGAATCAATAGGTGTTCAAATCGTTCATTTGAATAAATTGAAACCCTTCTTATTGGATGATCATGATACTTCCAAAAGACCGAAATCCTTGATCAATGGAGGAACAAGATTACCATTTTGCTTCAAAAAGATACCAAAGTGGGTGATTGACTCATTCCATACTAGAAATAATCGCAGGAAATCCTTTGATAACACGGATTCCTATTTATCAATGATATTCCATGATCGAGACAATTGGCTGAATCCCGTGAAACCATTTCATAGAAGTTCATTGATATCTTCTTTTTATAAAGCAAATCCACTTCGATTCTTGAATGATCCAAATCGCTTCTGGTTCTATTGTAACAAAGGATTCCCTTTTTATGTGGAAAAGACCCGTATCAATAATTATGATCCTACATATGGACAATTCCTCACTATCTTGTTCATTCGCAACAAAATATTTTCTTCGTGCGTCGGTAAAAAAAAACATATTTTTGGGGAGAGAGAGACTATTTTGTCAATCGAGTCACAGGTATCTGACATATTTATACCTAACGATTTTACACAAAGTGGTGACGAAAGGTATAACTTGTACAAATTTTTCCATTTTCCAATTCGATCCGAGCCATTCGTTCGTAGAGCTATTTACTCGATCGCAGACATTTATACAACACCTCTAACAGAGGAACAAATAGTTAATTTTGAAAGAACTTATTGTCAGCCTCTTTCAGATATGAATCTATCTGATTCAGAAGGGAAGAACTTGCATGAGTATCTCAGTTTCAATTCAAACATGGATTTGATTCACACTCCATGTTCTGAGAAGGATTTCCCATCTGGAAAGAGGAAAAAAAAACGGAGTCTTTCTCTAAAGAAATGCGTTGAGAAAGGGCAGATGTATAGAACCTTTCAACGAGATAGTGCTCTTTTCAATCTCTCAAAATGGAATCTCTTCCAAACATATATGCCATGGTTCCTTACTTCGACAGGGTGGAAATATCTAAATTTCACCACCCTTTTAGAGATTTTTTCAGAACCATTGCCGATACTAAGGATACTAAGTAGCAGGCACAAATTTGTATCCGTTTTGAGAGATATTATGCATGTATCAGATATATCATGGCCAATTCCTCAGAAGATTCTTCCACAATGGACTCTGACTCTGAAAAGTAAGATTTCGAGTCTGATAAGTGAGATTTCGAGTAAGTGTTTCCAGAATCTCCTTCTGTCCGAAGAAACGATTCATCGAAATAATGAGTCACCCGTTCCATTGATATGGACACATCTGAGATTAACAAATGCTCGGGAGTTCCTCTATTCAATCCTTTTCCTTCTTCTTGTTGCTGGATATCTCGTTCGCATACATCTTCTCTTTGTTTCCCGAGCCTCTAGTGAGTTACAGACAGAGTTAGAAAAGATCAAATCTTTGATGATTCCATCATACATGATTGAGTTGCGAAAACTTTTGGATAGGTATCCTACATCTGAATCTGAACTGAATTCTTTCTGGTTAAAGAATCTCTTTCTAGTTGCTCTGGAACAATTAGGAGATTTTCTGGAAGAAATACGGGTTTCTGCTTCTGGTGGCAACATGCTATTGGTTGGTGGTTCCGCTTATGGGGTCAAATCAATACGTTCTAAGAAGAAATATTTGAATATCAATCTCATCGATCTCAGAAGTATCATACAAAATCCCATCAATCGAATCGCTTTTTCGAGAAATACGAGACATCTAAGTCGTACAAGTAAAGAGATCTATTCATTGATAAGAAAAAGAAAAGGGGTGAACGGTGATTGGATTGATGAGAAAATAGAATCCTGGGTCGCGAACAGTGATTTGGTTGATGATGAAGAAAGAGAATTCTTGGTTCAGTTCTCCACCTTAACGACCGAAAAAGAAAAAAGGATTGATCAAATTCTATTGAGTCTGACTCATAGTGATCATTTATCAAAGAATGACTCTGGTTATCAAATGATTGAACAACCGGGATCAGTTTACTTACGATACTTAGTTGACATTCATAAAAAGTATCTAATGAATTATGAGTTCAATAGATCCTGTTTAGCAGAAAGACGGATATTCCTTGCTCATTATCAGACAATCACTTATTCACAAACCCCGTGTGGGGCTAATAGTTTTCATTTCCCATCTCATGGAAAACCCTTCTCGCTCCGTTTAGCCCTATCCCCTTCTAGGGGTATTTTAGTGATAGGTTCTATAGGAACTGGACGATCCTATTTGGTCAAATACCTAGCGACAAACTCCCATGTTCCTTTCATTACGATATTTCCGAACAACTTTCCGTATTCGTAT